GGAATAAGGAGCAGTTTGGGAGGGTGGACTTGAAAAAAATGGAAGCTTTGGAGGAAATTGCGTACCTAGACCGCACAGAAGAATCAAGACCTCTATCATCAGCGGAAATAGCTCTGAGAGTCTCAGCCAAAGAAGAATGAAGGAGGCTAGCCAGGTTGGAAAAGATTAGTTGGCGGCAAAAGTCGAGAATTACGTGGTTAAGGGAGGGGGATAAGAACACAAAGTTCTTCCATCGAGTAGCGAACGCGAGAAGAAGGGTAAACACCATATCTAGACTGGAGGTAGAAGGGGTCATTCTGGAGGAGGAGTAAGCGATTCGATTAGCGGTCGAAAAGTTCTACAAAGAGCTTTACGTAGAACCGCATTCGTTTCGACCGACGCTAGACGGAGTCTCGAAAGCATCCCTACGGAGATGTGTGATTGGTTGGAAAGGCCTTTTGAGGAAGAGGAGGTTTTCAAGGCTCTGGGGGAGATGTGTGGAGACAAGGCCCCAGGTCCGGACGGATTTACCATCGCCTTTTATAAAAAATGCTGGGGGGTGGTCAAGGATGACTTCATGAAGGTGCTTTTGGAGTTCCACAAAGATGCCTCACTGGAGAGAAGTGCCAACGCCACTTTCATTGCCTTGATCCCAAAGAAAGGCGAAGCCGTCGACATTAGAGATTTCCGCCCGGTGGGTAGCTTATACAAAAGAATTGCGAAAGTGCTAGCATCCAGAATGAAGAAGGCGATGAGTTTGATCATATCGCCCCATCAGAGCGCCCTTGTTCAAGGAAGGCAAATCCTGGAAAAAAACCTAAGATAATAGCGAACGAGTGCATTGACTCAAGAATTAGAAGCGGGGAATCGGGAGTTCTATGCAAAATTGACATAGAAATTACGACCATGTCAACTGGAGGTTTCTGGAATATTTGCTTAGAAGAATGGGATTCGGGGTAAAGTGGATAAAGGTGTGTATAACGACGGCATTCTTCCCCTTACTCCATAGGGCCTCGTGAATGGCTCCCCCGCAGGCTTCTTCCACAGCTCCAGGGGTCTTCTACAAGGGGGCCCACTATCCCCTTTTCTATTCATTATTGTAACCGAGGCGCTAAGCAGACTTACTAAGAAGTTGGAGGAGAGTGGGCTGTTGGCAGGTTTTTTGGTAAGCGAAGGGGCGCCTCCTATCTCTCACCTTCAGTTTGCTGATGACACTCTTTTCCTATATGAAGCCAATCATTTGCAGCTCAGACTCCTTAGATGTACCTTGCGTTGCTTCGAGGCGGTTTCAGGAAGAAGGATAAACCTGATGAAAAGTTCCATTTTTGCAGTAGGAGAGGTGATCTAGAGGAACTCGCGGCAGATTTGGGGTGCAAGGTGGGCTGCCTCCCATCCTCCTATCTTGGTCTCCCGTTGGGCGCTAAATAGCGGTCTAAGGCGATATGGGATCCGGTGGTGGAACGCTTTGAGAGGAGACTTGCCCTTTTCTGTTGGAATAGTTGAAAGTCTATTTATCCAAAGGTGGGAAACTCACTCTTATCCACAGCAGAGAATTCCTTTCCAGAGCGAGCCTTCCTACATATTCTCTCTCATTATTTACCATTCCATCCTCGGGGGAAGAAAACTACTTTACAAGAAGCACACTTCACTTCAAGGTCACTCTCCGCCTGGAATAAACTCACTCCAGTGGGAGGACTCCGGATGCTACTCGTACCTGTAGAAAGAAGAGCGAGAGCGGTAGGGTACACAAAGGATTCGGTAACTAGGAAATGCCACCTATAATTGACTCAGCTGCTGGAGGAGAAGGAGATCGGATAGAGAAGAACGGGGCACACTCCTCCCATTAAGAGAAAGCACAGCACAGGGAAAGATCAATATAACCAGAGTGACCCGGGAAAGAAAGATCGGGCTTTGCGGGCTTCGAGGTTTAAGAATTCATAATGAGAGGCACAGGGGATAGAAGGAAAGGCCTGGTCTTGACTTGAGTTCGTAGGTCTCCATTTCATTTGGTAGGGAATCAAGAGGCAGAAAGCGGAGATGACCCACTGCTGCCCCACGACCTTCGACTTCAACAACAAACGGGATCCATAGGCAAAAGAAGGGGCTTCACCTAAATCAAACAAAGTCGAGCTGACTTCCGGCGATAGAAGATTGGAAAGGCATGACTCTAGTACGTCCCAAAGGCGGGTGTTGGTCTGTCAAGGATGGACATAGATGCCTCCTTTTTTACTGAAAGTTGAGCTAAGTTGCCCAGAACGCCAGGTTCTAACATAACATCTATGACTTTGACACTTAAGATTCCGTAACGAGTAGATACTTCCGCAGAAACATAATCGAGATTGGATCTTGTACGAAGGTAGACTTCACACCTACCCCATCTAAACGAGAAATAGAAAAAGAAATTGGTTTCTTGCGGGCATTTGCCAGCTTGATTCTGAGAAAGAGCTCGCTCAGTTCGGTCGGTGTTATCTTAAGATATTTTGAATCAACTGAACCCTATTTTCTTCAACAAACAGGTGATTATGTACAAAAAGGGCTTGTTATTGAATGGGTGCAACCCCTCTTTGCAACTTCTTTCATTCAGGATGTTAGTTCATAGGTTTTTAATCCTGCGTACTCCCCTACGTAAAGAATGAGCCGAATGCTATTGAAACAATATCTTATTTAAGAAGAGCGCTTGCCACTCCTCTCTCCTCTAGTGTGATTTCCCTCGGAGATAGAAAACCTCTTAGGCATAGACAAAGATAGCATCTTCGGTGCAAAAAGTCAAAGAGATTTCGTGCACTAAAGAGGCCTCTAATCGACACTCACTCCTATGCAGGAGATGCCACACTGACTGCTCTAGCAGATAGGATGAAGAAGGAAAAAAGGATTCTGGTAGAAAAGACTCTTGAGAGCTCGCTCGGCTATAGAGCAATTCTTCGACTAGGGAAATGGGATAAAGACCTTTCTTTCTTTCTGGCAGGAAGAGCGAAATGGTCTCTCGATCTTAGGAGAAAAGATAGATTAGGATACCGCCCTTTTCCCATGACTTCGGAATCGAGCCAAGCCAAGGACAAAGCAGGCAGGGGATCCAGAGGTAGAACCGGGAGATCAAAGAAAGAATGACTTCCTCACAAAGCATAAAGAAAAGCGCGCTAGCTAGGCATATAGCCAGGAAAAGGAGAGACGGATATAAGAGGGGCCGTGTCCTCGCTGGAGCCAACCCAGTTTCTCCTCTCTGAGAGTCCAACCTGACTTATGGAATTCCCTCCATATCTATATTAGGGCACTTGAGCGTCTTTCATTCCCTCTCTCGAATCTATGCCCGCTTTTCGTCGAATTAAAGATTCAGGAGTTCCACTAGTACCGAAAGACTTGACAAAAGGAGAGTTACAAGCGGAAGGTTAAGGGGAGACAGGAGTGAAGCATTCAATAAGTAAGGGCGCAATAGAAAGGGTTAAGGGCCTCCAACGCCTCTAAAGTCTAAGCAGAAAGGCTTAACTCAGGTAGAATCGTGAATAGAATCTTGAACCTCTCTCGTTTTCTGTCTTCGAGTCTTGCTTGGTGTCGCCTTCTCCCAAAAATGTGATGAGCTTCAGTGCGAAGGACAAATCCTTTCACTTGCGACTGCTTTACTCGCATAGTTGCATAAACCCGCTCTGTTGGGTATTCTAGGAAAGAATAAAAGACAGTCATTGAAGGTTGCAACGTAGCAACTACTTCTCCTTCTCTTGGTGTAAAAGAGACCAATAACGAGAACCGGTCCGGTGCCCTCTCTTTCGCTTTCCTCTCGCTCACCCCTATAAGGTTTGGCCAAGCTTTCGCTTTCGTTCGGACCCTCATAGTCGAGCCAAAAGGCAGTTACCTGGAACGAATGCTTGCTGGTCAAACTAAGACGCTACTAGGGAAAACCTTCTTGAAACTAGGGAAGACCTTCTTGAAGCAGATCTTGCTCTCTAGTTGAGGAGTGGTCTTCCGCCCCCTAGGGATTTAATATTCAAATAAGGGTCGGCTTTCGAGGAGTCACTTAGCCCCTTTCTTTCGTTTAGTAAGAAGTCAGATAGGCTGCCCCTTTACCCTTCTTTGAGAACCAAGCTGAAACTTGACCCCTAGCCCCTTCAAGCGAGGACACATTGCTTGCTCTTTCTCCTCAGTTCGGATTGCCAGGGAATTACTTTATTATAGGGAATGTTTAGCCCCAGCTCGAGCCTGAAGCTCGAACAAAGCCAGAACGAAGGGGGCTTGCCCCCATCCCCTTAATATATCTTGTTCCTCTTCTTCTCTCTCTTCGTATCTTTGTGTTGTGGAGCAGTTCTTATTGCTATCTCCCATTGACAAACAAGTAAAGAATATAGAATTTGGTCGGGCCGAAAACCATTCTTCTTCTTTTGCCCGCAGTTTACGAAAGAAAGCGCTTACTATAAGGGGCTAGGGCTAGTGGGCTCAGCTACAGGATTCTATTCATACTTATTACGAAATAGGGTGGGACAACAGCTTGACAACCACATAGGGATAGTAAGATCCTTTCAAGTACTCCCGGATCACTCTTCATCGGAAAAGAATTCGGCTTCATCCGTACCTTCCACTTCTGTCCCAACTACTGTAACTTATACTTTTGGCACAGTCTCAACTGACTATGATCGCCTCCCGTCTGGAACGGTTGTTGGTGTCTCCTCTCAGTCGCCGAGGGCTCTCCTCTCTGGCCATAGTATACCTCATCAGCTGCGTCTTGTTATACTTCTCATTACTAGACTATCTGATTTATACCCCGAGAAACCTAATCGCTTGCTTCCAGCCGCCTACCTATCTCTTGACTTTGGACGGTTTTCGGCTACGTTCGGGCGAGGGAGCAACTCTTGTTGTCTGTGCGATGCGAGGTTTTATCTATCTTCTTGTCTGGTCGCTGCGGAGACACTATTATAAGATCGTATTTCTATTTCCTATTCCCCTGCCTTATTGGATTGATAAACCTTCTATGTATGCCCCTTTTGAGTTCACCTCTTTTATTTAATTAAATAGGGCTTTATGCCTGAACGCTACCATATAGCTGTTTATGAATTAGGCTCCCTATTGGATCTACCATAGAATATACATCCTGGTACGAGGGGCGTGCCGAAGGAACTGAAAGCCAGGCAGTTGAAACGATGAAACCGACAATACCGAACTTTCAGTTTAAAAACAGTTGCGAGGTACGCCATAATTGCTTATGAGGTATATAAAGTATAGGTATATTTGGTGGGTTTTCCATGGCCGACGACGTTGTCTTTCTTACTCCACGAACTTCAAGTAGACAAGCTACTGACAAGTAAGGGTTAGTTGGGCGTGCACCAACAACACTTTTAGAAACGAATGAAAGCCGGGCTTCAGGTTAAATCACCTTTGACCAGGCTGGGCGTACGAACAGGGCTAGCCTATGAGTAGCTACCTGCTTCTCCGAGTTCAGTTAAGTCAGTCAGGTCTCTGGTCGTTTAATGGCATTTTTGAGGCCAAGTAGTATGATATTGATTCCGCTAATTGCTTAGGTAGAGAGAGAAACATCCCGCTAATGAATGGCGTAAGCCACACCAAGTAAGATAGAACAATTAGCTCATCTGCGAACGTCGTAGCACTACTCGTAATAAGAACATCTTTCTCCTTCTTCTTCGTAGTAATCTTCATAATAAGAATGAAGATGTTTACCCGGCCGTGAAAAGATTCGAACTATGGATATTCAAGAACAAGATTGGTATTTCGAAGCGGTTTGTAGCGCTATACATGAGCATTTCTCATAAGGAGGAGGTGCGCATTTCCTCCACCATAATCTAATAGGCTGCTAAGCCTGCAATGCAAGCAAGAAAGCAATCACATCAGGCGTGGGGCTCCCCTGTTTTATAGTTCAATTACACTTAACGGCATAGCGCTAGCGTAAGGCAGAAAAGCAAAGAGCTGGCGTGTCTTGTCTTGTTGTTAGCTTCCAAAGCCAGGCGACGAGCTAATTGCTTTGAATGAATAGTGTCGAATCAGGTCCGGACCGATAGCAAGAGGTAAGGAGTAAGCAGCACCGAGGAAAAGGGGTAGAGATTTATGGTTTAAATACCCGTAATAGGGAAGAGCTTCTAACAGAAGGCTTCAGTCCTTTGACCAGACAGACTAAGATCGAAGTAAGGTAGTCTTCTTATCCAGAGAGGCGATCAAAGTGAGTGTCGATCTATAAGTGAAAGTCGGAGATGCAGGCAGTTCTATCAGTGCAGTCAAGATCGGAGAGCATATTTCTCAGCTACAGGTAGTATAATCTATCCGAAGCAGCTATATGCGAATCCACCACATCATCCATTTCATGCAGTTTTTTGGGGGGGAGAGATTTAGATAACCAACGACGTTAACTACGAATTCGCACCCCCCGCAAGATCACGTTTTTCATCAGCCACTGCTACTCTTTCTGTCAATCCTGAATCCGAAGTACGGTAACATGGAAGTCTAATAAGAAGATTCAAAGACAGAACGAAAGAAGCAGAAAAAGGAGGGACTAAGCACAAGCAAGGGAAGAGTGTTAAAAGCATGTTATATATATAGAAATTTCAAAAATCTTAGTTGTCTTCTTGTGTAATAGTCACTTTCTGGAAAGCTCCTGCTTTAGAGCTCTCGTACTTAGTGGACGAGTTCGAGCCTTAGAAGCATGCGAAGGGGTAGGACTAGTCTGGAGCCAGAGTATCAGTAGGCATAAAAGCAGTCCAGTCTTAGGATGTAAACTTTCTCTTTATGTGTAGCCTGTAGCTGGTAGCTCTATGTAGCCAGGGTAGTTTCTGGAATGAGATACCTGAGGCAAATAGCTCCTTGCTAAGGTTTAGAACAAGACAAGACCTAAAAGAACAATCCCTTTATAGGATACCAGGATAACTGTTGGCTATTCAAAATCATCATTCACCAGGCACGTACTTACAAAAAAAGAAAACTCCCCACCTACTTCAGGGTGGCTCTCCCACTTATGCTATAGTTATAGAGCTACTATATTGGATATAGGGTGCATTTCCCTATAATACCGGGTGATCATAATCTCGTGTAAACTCGGCTCATAAATGTGCAATTCATCAAAGTTATTCCAGGGCATGAACGGGACCGGTCCCACTCCCACTTGAAGTAAGGAATGAGCGTAGTGTGGGTAAAAACAAGAAAAGGAATTCTTCTTTCGCCGCAGCCGCACCTCCGTACTCTGATTTGACTGCTCGAAGTGGAATAGATGTTAAATCAAATGGATTAGTGTACCGCAGTGGAGATATTTATTTGGTAAACGGATTTACCGGACCCCAAGCAAGAGAGCTCAGACCGGCATATATTTTTAAAAAGAAGAACTGGATTGACCAGACAGCTCAACCGTTGACCAGCCAACCGGCAAATACATTTATACAGAAAGACCAAGCTGGTGTGCCTCCAACTCCAACTACTACAGGCTTAAAGAAAGCCTGCCTCCCTCTCATGAATAAATTTGATGGATCGTACCTTCCTCTTTTGGAAGTTGGAACTCCCGCCAACCGGTGACTCTGGTTTACCATTATGATTCTTTCCCGTTATTTCCTCCTCCCTATTATTTTCTTAGTGATTCACTACTTTTTTTACCCTCTAATTAGTATGTTGTTGTTACTATTCCGTATTCGTCTTCCTGAATTGGTATTCCTAAATTCGTATTATGTTGGTACTTTATTTAAATCTTAAATAAAACAATGGAGTATTCTGCTTATTCATGTGCATGTGTTATCCCTAAATCCCCATCAAAGTAGACATCCTCAAAACTACCCATTCTGAACCTTCTCCTTCTATGATAAATTTCCTGTCTTACCACGACGATAGACGAATGAGCTCCTCTTTCCGGGCTAAGACTCGTGAGATTAAAAGTTTAAGGCGCTAACACTCGTTCTATTCGCTCCTTGAACACTGAACCTTTCAAGCGCGGGGATGATGCCCTGACTAGAACCTTTCTGAGCAGCTATTGAGCCTATCCTATTAGCTTCTTGCCCGCATCCCTTCGCCTTGATATTCTAATAGATCAGTCTTCTTCGCCAAGTAAGAACTTATATAATAAGGTGAGCCCTAGGGGTGGGGGCTTTGACTTATAAGATTCGGATTTCTAATCAATATCAAAGTCAGCAACCTTTTCTAAGAGGCGGTGGCTTCCTAGCCCCAGGACTGATACCGTACTCACCGACCGAAAGAACAAGGATGAAAAGCCACTAGAACACTGAAGCTTTCAAGCCCTAATAAAGAGTCCCATTCAAGCTCCTGCTCCTAGAGAATGTTGTGGTAGTACTCGAGTGCCTTTCCTTCTTCTTCCCACTAAACGAATCCCCGTGCTTGAGTAGAAGTGGCTTCCTATCTTCGCCCTCTAGCGTTCAATCTCCACTTTCATTTTCCCGGGATTTTAGGCTGCAAGTCCATTTCCGCTCGTAGATGGGATCTCAAATCGGCCTTTTTGCGTTTTACCGGGAAAATGGCTTGTTTTCGGATTTCTCTTCCTAAGGCAGCATCTCAATGTGATCAAAATCCCCAACCCCCGTGTTTTGGGCTTGTTTTTGATCGGATTGGCAGGTTTGGAGTGGAGGATAAAGACTTAGATTCTGATTCAGTGCCCTTCTGATTCTGTGCTGTCTGAACAAAGTATGCAAGCAACCTCCTATTCCACTACGGAGATTGAGTTACCTGTCTTCGAACCTAAACTGGCTCACTAGCCCACAGAACTTAGATTGGAATGGATTGTGAATCGGATTAAATAGTTCATGAGCTTGACTAAACCGTACTCTCTATTCTTTCTACTTGAGCTATCTCGCCACTTTCGGACTTAGCCTGAGACTTCTAACAAACGGCCCGTTCGATTTTCACTTGATCATGAACTCCTCACTCCAATCGAGATGAGCTAAAATCGCTACTCCTCATTCTTCATGAGCTAATGAACTCCTCACTCCAGGAAGTGAGCTACTAGAATATGAACTCTATTAGAAGTGAATTCCAGGGGAAAGCTAAGAATGAACATTTCATTGACCTACGGGTAAAGCACACGGGCAGGGCTTTCAAGCCCCACTGAACGGAAAGATGAACTAATCCGTGCCAGTTCCTTCAGAAATGGTAAGCTACCCTGACTAGAAAAGAAAGCCCATCTCCTTCCTAAAGAAAGAACCTTCTACTATCGATACGGAACCCATTTCTCGTTCACAAATGAGTTGATTAGCTTATCACGTGGCCTGATATGATAAATTTCGTGGCTCGCTATCCTATAACAAGCAGTTTCTCCTGAACTTCCTATAAGAGTGACGTACGAGCAAGCTTCCATCTTCAATCTCCAGGATTTCACTTTTCGAACGACTATCCTATAAGAGTGACGTCCAGGATTTCACCTGAACTTCCTATATTCGTTACATTCTAAAGGACGGTAGATACACACACTGTTTCAAGTCAATTTCATTGAACCTTATCTGGCTCAACCCACAGGTCAGATTTCAAACAAACCTATCGATATACTATACTTGACCTGACTCGCTTTCCTCACTCCGTCCCGGCTTAGGAGAGATTGAGCTTGACTAGAGCATTTCTTTGCCCGATAGCGCCTTCATTCCTTCTTTATGCTTATAACAAGTCTTCCCTATCATGCATGGCCGATAGCAACAACTCGAATTTCTCACGTAATGATCATCTTCCTCGTCCTTGATTAGCGCCTATATACGAGGCAATTACTTAATTTAGCGAACTGTCTGTATCAGCATGGGATACCTATTATCTTTGATCAACTTAGCAACGGTAGAGACAAACAAAAACCAACGTTATACATCTAAGAAAGACAATAGTAGAGCAGCTATGCAAAGTTGGGTAACGCATGAAATAAAGCATTTACCAAAAAAAGAGAAGGATAAAAAAGAATTCATTATGGTCAGAGTTTGACACTTATTACACGGGAAAAGGTGATTTTAGTAAGGATTTGGTTAAAAGTAAATCCGTGCAGTATAAAGATTCTGTTTTCGATATCTTGCATGAATTTAAAGAAAACCAAGATGATCCTAATGAGGAGGATTTTCGCAATCTCCAAATGAAGATTGAGGACCTGACTATGGTGTTCGATGAGACTTCTATACATAAGTCAGCTCCTAACATAATTCAAAAGTTATTGAGCAAGAAAGATGTCTGTGCTAGAGATTATCTCAAGGCAAGAGAGCTCGAGAAGGCTGATTATGATTTGCTTGACCTTTTCGGTCATTATACCATCGAGGCATTAATTGTTTATGTTCTTGCTTTGGTTTTTAATTCACTAGAATATACAGCACTAATTCGTGTTGCTACTTTGGTTGAACGGCTTGAGTCTAGTGTCCGGAGACAAGCTACATTCTTGAAAGGCCGTGGGAGTACAGTCTCGTTATCTACGGATACAGAGAACGTGAATCTGTCTGGTAAGGAGAAGAAAAGACCAAAATTGGAGAAGATGTATCCGTTCGGAGTCGGGTTAATGGAATTCATGGAGGAAAGGGGGTTGATCGGTTTCAGCGCAGATTTGAGCGGTGATCGTTTAGTTCGACAGGTGAAGAAGAAGGGTGGATCATATTATCTGCCAAAACCTATCTACGCGTTCTGTAACTTTGATCTGTCATTACTACCGATCAAGCTCAACCTTCCAATGGTATACCCACCTCTAGATTGGAAGAGTACCTGCCCTCCGGGTGTTAAACCAACAAACCTGTCCGATCTCACAGGGGGTTACTTATGTGGTCCAACAGGGGAAATATATGATCGTTACCGCCTGTTAAGTTCCGGTGACATTAATCATTTTCATATTACTTTTAAAAAAACGGATAAGTGCGAGTATCTGTGTGGTGTAATGAACAAGCTGCAGCAGCAGCCCTTTCAAATAAACACTATCTTTTTGAACTATCTTCATAATAATATGGAGGAATTAATTAACAATGGATATCTCATGCCAATCTTTCTCTCCACTATGAAGCTCCAAGATGTTTCCATCTTACTTAGAGAGTTTTACATGAAAGATGAGGTAATTAAAGGATTATGTAGCTTTAGCGAATTGATAGAGAGTTTCTCTAAAAATATTCAGCGTTCTCGTTATGAGCAATTTATTCTCAAGCTGGCAGATGCCTACAATGGTTATCAATTTTCTTTGCCGGCCTTTCTCGACTTCCGAGGTCGAATGTACCGCAGTGGGATCTTGCATTTCCACGAGCGTGATCTATCAATCAGTCTGATCGTCTTTGCTAATATCGATCTAGATCTCAAGTATGAACTCGATATTAATAAGAGAGTCTTACGTGCTATATCCTTCCATTACAAGTCTTTCACCTCTGAGAAAGAGGCTGATGATTGGATAGTCATGCACATGGATGAGATTTTCTCGAATCTTCCTGAGGAGGATGCTAAACGCCCCTTTCAGTTCATCTCCTATCTACTTGGATACCTAGACTGGAATTCTCGGAAGTGCCTTCCTATTACCCAAGACGCCTCAGCGAGTGCATATCAGATCATGAGTGACTTTTTGTTGGATGAAAAAATGGCTATGAGAACGAATCTCTTCCTGGATGGTCAAATCCATGATGTTTATTCTTTTATCCTCGATGAGCTCAAGGAGTTCATTCCTGGAGAACTGGAACAGAATCTAGCAACGATTATTTGCGATAACCTCACTCGCAAGCTTGTCAAAGGAAGATTTATGCCTATTATCTATGGCAAATCTTTAATTAGCACAGCCAATGATCTAAAAGAGCATCTCTCTCACTTCATCACTCATAAGGAATGCATGGCAGTAGCCTCAGTCTGCTTTAAGTTCTGGAAGATTAAATTTCAAGGAATGGAATGCCTGATCCGGTTGATCCGCAATATAGGTTGGATCGCGTCGGCTAGGGATAGCCCCGTTTTCTATGGAGTCTCTGACTTTAGCACTGTACAGGATTATATGAAAATGGAGGCGAGAAATCTCTGGGTATATGAGATCTTTCATAATCAGCGGCGTCGGGTGACTCTCAGAGTTCCTTCTTCTAAGAGAGATCGTAGGAAGACTGAAATCTCTACCTTCGTCAACTTCATCCATCAGAGAGATGCCTATATTGGAAAGTAGTAGAAGAAATGCAAGAGCTGACAAATGCGCCAATATACACTGTTCACGACAACTATATAACAACTGCTGAATATAGCGGTTATCTACCACGTATTTATACCAATGTCTTTTGTGAGATGGGCCCTCCACTTTCAATCATCAACGAGTTCATCTATATGAATGTTATAAAACCAATTTACAAGGAGGGGTCAGTTGAACTGGAGATGTTTACCCGTCGGGTAATCTCAAAAGAGAAGCTTCTTTTTTGCTTACGTAGAAATATACCAGAGAACATAAGCAAAAGAATGCTTGCTACTTGGGAAGAAAGGATCTCGGGAACACTGCGCTCTTACGAGAACTATATTCGTATAGTATGCGGTGGATATCTATCCCCGAACCCTAGTGATTGTTGGAAGGCTCATGAGAAAGAGTGGGAGAAATTCCAGTTGAGGGTCAGAAGCGGTGCGGGCGCACCCAATTACAGCGTCCACTATTAAGGAATGATGGATAAAAAAAGCAAAATTCTTGCTTTAAACGGCGTAGCTATAAAACAGTTATTAACTCGGTTGTATCAAAAGACAGAACGAACTACACACCAAGATCCGCATCCAGGGTTAATCATAGTTTCACATCTCTTCTCCATGCCTTACCCTATTGTTAACGAGATTTACCTACTCAGTTTAGCGACCATGGATCTCTTAATCAAGTTTGCTTACCCGGGTTACGGTAAGTTCACACTTTCCTTATCCATGAAGGTCTCACCCGGAGTGGATATCTTATTTACGCTTGGTCCAGCAATCCCCTTGACTTATGAAGATGGTAAGTTGATTCCAAAGAGTGAGATCTATGCTCATATATATCGACATATTCAAATATATGCAGCTGAGATCTACGACGGAGATTATGTAACTCGAATCATGATCCTGGAAGGCAAAACGCAGAATTGGACTGCCCCATCTTCAGAGGAGACAGTAAGCTCACTTAATGAAATCATTCAAGACGGATTGAGTGAGACCGAGCCAATAACAGCAAAAGAGATCCGAAATCATCCGCGTAGCTATCCAACCCATATCACAGCACACAAACCATCTTGCACAGAGCTGAAACCATTCATGGTAGCCGATACCGAAACAATAATAGTCAATGACTATCAGATGCCATATGCTGCTGGTATCATGATGGTTCGTCCAGGCGAAGAGATCACTGATAGTGTGATTGATACCTATTTCAGTGAAGACTACTCAATCATCTTGGATTCCTTTGAAGAAAGAAGTACTAAGGTACTTTATGACTTTGTCTTAAGGATCTCTACGATAGTTAGACGAGAAAAATCTCCTTCTCCTTTAATTCTTTACTTCCACAACTTAGCTAGATTCGATGGAATTCTCTTGCTTAAGCACCTAGCATGTCATCACAAGAGCTACAAGCTAAAACCACTGATGAGGAACAATAGGCTTTACGAGATAGCTGTCTATTCTGGTAAGAAGATGTTATTCTGTTTCAGAGACTCAATGAATCTACTCCCTGGCTCCCTTAGCTCCCTAGCTAATAATCTATGCCCGGGTCTAGGCCCCAAAGGCTCTATCGAATATGATAAGGTGGATGAGTCAAATGTGGGTTATATGAAAACTAGCTTGATAGACTATATGAAGCAGGACATTCTTCTCCTTGGCGGTGTCATGCGCTCAAGATATCTTTTGGAAGCTGTTCCAGGTAGACATAGTAAGCAAGATAACCATTTCCTCACTGGCTCTAACCATCTTTCGTATGAAATACTACGATGCTTCTAATTGGCCAATCCACATCCCAAACAAGAATCAGGACAGCTTTCTAAGGAGAGCATACTACGGAGGTCATACAGATGCATACAAGCCATATGGTGAGAACCTATACTACTACGATGTGAACTCTCTCTATCCCTTTGTAATGAAGGAATTTCCAATGCCCGGTGGTGAGCCTGTCTGGCATGGAAATCTGGAAGGCATGGAGTTAGATAGCATCTTTGGGTTTATTGAGGCATATGTTGAATGTCCGAAGACTATCAAGATGCCCTTTCTACCCGGAAGAATCAGACTCTCATCTTTCCAACCGGGGGTTTTGTTGGTGTGTACTATAGCGAGGAGTTAAAGTATGCAAGAGACCTAGGCTACACTGTTCTCCCAATCTCAGGCTACCTCTTTGAGAAGATGGAAAGCCCATTCAGTCACTTTGTTAGCTCGCTCTTTGCGAGCAGGTTAGAGGCAAAGAAGTCAGGTAATGAAGCCTTGTCCTATGTGTACAAGATCCTTATGAATTCGCTATACGGTAGATTCGGCATTAACCCAAAAAGCACGAGAACCGAGGTCTGCGATAAAGATCGATACCATAAATTGATGAAAAATAGTGAATATTCGGTGATATGCTTAACGAGGACTACTACATTATTTCCTACCATAGCAATACCGATAAGGGGGCAGATTATTGGAACCCACCGAAGAACTCTGCAGTCCAACTAGCAGCTGCGATCACAGCCTCTGCTAGGATCTATATGTACCCTTATATCTCAAGAGAGGACTGCTACTACACGGACACAGACTCTGTTGTGCTTGGTCAGCCACTACCTGAAGATAAGATTGATTCTTCTGTCTTAGGTATGTTTAAGGAAGAGGCGAGAATAGCTAAAGGAGACTTTTTAGCCCCGAAAGCCTATTTCTACACCACAATAGAGAACATCGATGTAATCAAGTTCAAGGGACCAGCGATAAACCTGGTCAAGCCAGAATGGTTTGTGTCACAGTACGAGGACCCATCTCGTACAACTAAGGTACAGGTGAAAACCAACTTCGCGATTAATTGGCACTCTCTTAACATCGGAAAGAAAGATTCATTAGTCAGTCTTGGGATTAAGCTGGATAACAAAAGGATACCAATATATCAGAAAGATGTATGGGTGGATACAGATCCAATTGAAGTCAATGACTTATCTAGCCTAGATCACGTTGGAAAAAAAAGAATCAAATTCATAAAGAATAAACTAAGTCAACTAGAGATTCAAAATAAGATTATCAATGAGAAATTCTCTAAGATGGAAAGAGAGAGAGACGAGAGATGCTAAGATATGAAATAACTCTTTGATGCTAAGAAGAATACAGATAAAAGGATGCACACTCAATCCGCTACAAAGATAGAGACTAGTCTTACTGAAGACAGAACGCTATTAGATAAAGAAGAAGAAGAACCAACAGAGGTGACTAACCCTACATTAGACGAGGAGATACCTAAGCCTATTACTGGTTAGGGCGAGGAGATACCTAAGAGAGACGAGGAGATACCAAAGAGTAACGAGAAGATACCTAAGAGATGGACTATGTTTCCAGATATATGGGATAACTATCCAGACCTAGATGATCCACCCGAGAATGACAGATAACAATCGCAGTAGGACCGGGGCTGAGGGAAGGGAAGTTAAGTAGCTCATTGAAGGAAGAAAGAAAAGATCTTATAGGAGGAACTAGTGGGCAAGAAGGGGTAGCTTCAAAGGGAGAGGAAGAGTCAGGGAGTGAAAGTCAAAGCCCACGGTAGAGACACAAAACGGAAAAACCGATGTTTTTTACTTCGTTGTTTGGTCTTAGATCGGTTAGTTCTTCAGGAACGCCATGCCGAGTTAGTTCTTCAGTAACATCATACCTCTACACCTGATCCCTTGCTTCACACTCCTTAAGAAACTGAAAGGCTAATCAGTAAGATGTGATAGCATTCAATCCGGGTAGACAACCTGAGAAGACTTACCAGAAAGAAGGGAGTCTTTGAATATCCTTTGTTTGTTAACCGAACCCCATCTTTCTCAGTTACATGCCGGTATTTGGCCTTTGTTTTGGCATAAAATACCCCTCAAGAGTAGGCCCGAACAGTACCCCCTTGACCTTATCATTTCAGTAGCATTACAGTTAAAAGCAAGGCAGGCATTTCAACACAGGGATTACCAATCCACTAGATCTGGCGTGGCAGTTGGATTGGAGACGAAGTTGGAATGGCCGCTCGAGACCAGTGGCCTGATTCCATCATTGATTCGGGCAGAGAGATATTAGCCTTTGACTCCTTCTCATTCTCATTGGGCGAGGAATCAAAACCTAAAGCAGGGGCCTAGCCTAGTGCACCAACCAAAAAGAATCCCCAAGGATTCCCAAAAGGAAGAAAAGAATCCGGTTCATGCATTGATACATCATTAGTCCCCCCCTAATTATATGAGCCCTACGTATATGAGCAGAGTCCGCTTGAATTGGCCTGGCCCTAGTTCAACTCTTTCTCCCGTGTGTAGGTTTCGAGTTGTTCGAAGGATCGGAGGCATTGTTGTCCGATTCCTAGGATCATTTGGGGGCACCCCACAACTACCGATGATCTTTGACTTATTCTTATTCCCCGGCCCACCTCTTAGTAAGCTCCTTCCTTCTTCGTAGTCCTCTGCCGCACTCTAATACTTAGAAAAGAATTGTTTGTTCTTTTTTCATTGAAGAAAAAGGATCACCCCTTTTCCTTTTTTTGGAAATAGCTCACGCTCACCCGCTATCTCGCTGGGGGGGCCTCCCTTCTTCGTGGAAAACACGAGCATCTTTTTTAATGGAGGTGGGCATACCACAAGCCGTTATCCCCAATGTAGGCAAACATTTTGCTCCATGAAGCCGAGCTGACTTAGTCGTCCAAAGGCCCTACGTCGTTGCCCAAAGGCGACCGGGTGCTTCAAAGAATTGGAGAGTTTACTCTATTCTTAGTGCTTTGAAGAAAGAGGTTGGGCCTGTTCTTTCCCAACCCTTCATCTCTAACTCCTCTTCGCTGCAATTACTTTATGTTAAAATAATAAAAAGGGTCCTCTTTGTTTTCCTACTGCAACAAAAAACTCGTTTTGAATCATTCTTCTCGCCGCATCCTAGACCGGTCCTTAGGTGTCTTGACTTCAGGCGGAGGGATTCTAAACACAACACAATGAGTGAATAATAGTGTTATTAGATCGTAGAAGTATTTGAGTTCGGGACTGCCGGAATAGAATACCCGAGACCTCATAAGCTAAGAGAAGAAAGACCCCGAGGCAACCTGACGCTCGAGTTCTTAGAACAAAGAGCCTCAAGAAAGTCTATAATGATTCGGAAATCTAAATAAGCTCTTTCCCTTCCGATAGAGTGGCCCTCTGTCTATTCTTCGGGATTTCGGGTCCTAAGCGCCTTTCCTCCGAAGGGAGAGATTGATTGGAGGAATCCTTCGATTAAAAACCTATCCCCGACTCTAATCGATAGGAACGTTGAGGAACTGTTTTCCCGCAAAAATAGCATTCCCTTTTCTCTGAAAGAAGAAAGCGAAGGGCTTCATGAATTGAAGGCCCGAGATGGTCTGGTCATTTAAGTCCCCCAATTTTTGTAAAGAAGAGTTGGTTGAGACCAATTGTTCAATTCATTCCCTCCAGCGCCGAATTTTGAGTATTGGATAAGAGTGGATTCATTGGGTCGGAGGAGCTTTCCAATAGATCTCGATCCGCTCATTTTTTCGATAAAAAGAACTCGATTGTATAAGTCGCAGGATTGATCCATACTGGCCTATTACAAGCAGTTGGCCCATTCTTTCATAACTCTTTCGGAATATTGTATTGAATCGGGGAGACCTGTCTTACCTTTCTAAAATAGATTGCGGCTAATTGTCGGATTGATCACTGATATGGCAAAGACGACTTTAGAACACTGATTCTAGAAACAGAAAGGGTAAAAAACTTCTTTAACGATAATAGAAGTTACCTTCTTTCTGGAATCTCAATCAAGAATCGCTTCTATATATGATATAGCTAGTCTCGTCTCTTTGAGCCTTCTAGTTATAAAAAAGTTTCCAAACCCGCCTTCGTAGTGGGAGAGATTCTATGATCAGATTGAGATAACTAAATAGTTCTGAAGAGTAGAGGACTTTGATGTGTAGTCAACATTTAGAAAGTTTTGAGGTGAGATGTCCTTGTTACACCTATAATAGTGGGATAACCATTTCCTAGGGCAAGGTAGTTTTTGTCCTTTGAGGAGGTAGGTTCATCTTAGCCTAAGGCTCTTCTCATGGAGTGATAGTTTTACTGAGTAAACCTTCTTTTTTCTATTCGGGAACTGAAGGTGGCTAAGTCAAGGCGCCTTATCTTTCTGTAGGTTTGAGCAAAGGCCATAGCTATTATAATCATTGCTAGCAGCACAGCCGTTGAAAAATCCGCCTTAGCCTCAGGTAGTTGATACTTTCAGGGGGAGCAGGATCATCATTTCCACTAAAGTCGTGTAACCCTTAGTAATGGCTTCCTTCTCAAAAAAAGATTATGAATTTCATCTATATAATAGGATCGGGTAGGTAAATTAATTAATTAATAAGGGGGTGGCCCCTCAGGGCCTGGCGATGAAAGCTTTTCAAATAAACCTAATAGTGTTAAGAGGGGGGTTGCCCGATTCCTTATGTGATGCCTTTATTTGATCTCGAAGTGCCCTCCTAATTCTAAGGCATGATCGTTTCGAAGTTCTTTCTTTCATAAGAGAGTCTTTTTCGGAAATCAGAATAGCTGTTGAGCGGAAGGGTTTTGTATTACCACCACCTTGGTTGGGATAAGGGTGCATCAGCAGTGGTAAGAGCAGTAGAACCGACCGCAATGGAAACAGCTTGAGCAAATCCCTTTCTCATTATTCAACTACTTTCATCCGTCACGGGAAGAAGCCCAAGCAAAGGAACTACATCGAAAGACAAAGCATTTCCCTTCCTCACTACCATCTCGAGAGCAGCACGAAGAAGAAAAAGACAGACGGAAAAAGAAAAGCAGCTTATCTTTCTTTGGTTTCGCTTCCAACTAAGGCTAAGGGACTTGGATAGTAAACCTGGTAAAAAGAAAAAGGCAGCACACTCTTTGTCGGAACGAAGGCGAACTGGCTTTGATGACAAGATGCTTCTGAATAGTCCTAGAAGGCTGATAGACAGCAAGACTAAAGAAAATAGGGGATATGTAAGAACCTATTAGTATGGATCCTAGGGAATCACGAACCAAGGAAGGAATCTCACAAGCCAATTGTCTTGAACATTGTCTTTGCGGAAACTATCGCCCGGGGGAATATTGAACACAAACATCTCGCCGGTCGGAGGGGACATCCTATATTATACAAGAAGGTGAAGAAAGAATAAATTCCCACGGAAAGGCTAGTTGCAAAGCTCAAAGCGCTTGATCCTTCGCCCCTTGGCCCAACCCACCTGCTTATCTCAAAAAGGGCACCTTCTTTCAAGGAAATAGGGTAGCAGATCGTCTTGCAGCGGCTGCCCATTCTCACCGTGGTTGCTCCACGTTTACGGGACCAGTGTCAAAGGAAAAAAAAGGGCATTCGTCTATATCCAATTGAAAGTTATCCTTTTTCAATTCAACATTGCCTGGATTTTTCCTAACCCACCCTAAGGAACAGCCCCTCTTTGTCTATGTTTGGTTGAGGGTGGAGCCTCTTGCGTAAACCCTGATACCGACACCGACTCAACTGGATTCCATCTTTCTCGCTATGATCCGATTGTCTCAAATTCTTGTATCTAAATATAGAAAGAAATTGAATTGATGCTTGCTGGTTAGCGCGCTACTTCTTTATTTAAGTGTGAACTTGACTCTGCCCCGCTTGCAGCTTGCGGACCGTTAAATAGCGCCGTTTAGTGGCCTTAGTCGGGAAAGTGCTTCTTCCTCGAAAGAAGAGTCAGGGACGAGCCCTTTTGGTATGTAGTTTTCGCTGTCACTTAGTTTTCGGGATTGGATAAATGATTGTGGTCTCATAGATCTTTGGTGCACTGGTTCTCAGTTTACATGGTGGAATTGTCGGCATGGACTGGGGGCTAAGCGAGTTAGCTTGAACTTCCTCTTCCGGTTATGTTATGAGAGGCAAGCTTGTGGATAGGCTCCTTCCTTTTGGAGTGGGAAATCGATGAAATGACCAAGTTGCGAGATCGAGAACTACTTTAAAGGAATTAAGGGAGGGGTCACCAGAAGTTCATCTTCGACGTCCTAATCCGGTACACAGGAATCGCTAGAAAACAAGTAGAGTCAAGGTCGCTTCCTCTCGCTTCGGAAAGCAAGCAGAGCATGGGGTCAAGGGCGATCCCTTCCGCCTTTGAGCCTCTTCCTTCGAGGAGGAGATGGAATGAATGGGGATCCCAGCCTGATAGACATGCCTAAAATGGACCGATCCAGCCTGTCTTGTGAATCCAGTTCAAAGGAAGGAGTCATCCTCATCGAAGAGTTCGGGAGCTTCCACGACAAACTCCAAACCCCTACGTTGCTTCCCCTTAGCTCTATAAAGGGTGGACCTCACAGGGTTGCCAATTGCCCCCAGAAGCAAGCCCTCAATGCTTTACAAGCAGCAGTTCAAGGGCAAGCAGAGTAGTGATCCCCATTCGAGTAGGGCAAAAGAGGACACGCAGAAAGGGCATTCGAAGAAAGGTGGAGTACCTTCTTACTTGGCTCTGGATTGTTCTGCTCCAAGGCATATAGCTCCATCTTGATTTAACCTTCCTATAGAGAAGATCTCTTTTTTTATATGTGGGTGACATTAGATTGACAGGAAGTCTTTCCACCCTCCAGTCTTTCGGAAAAAAGAAATGCCATGATGGAAAGATTTTCTTGGTATTCACGCCCATCGGACTGAAGTTGGTCTTCACTTATCTCAGCAGAAGTCTTTCATGATCTTTTTATAAAGTTGAATCTAGCCAATGCAAACTCAACTCAGTTATTAATCCTATATCAATCGTTGTCGCTGCCTTTATCAAGAACAGAACTTCATACCCAGTCCGACTCGCCAGGTCAAAGCCAAGCTTGAGTTAAGCGAGTATAAAAGGAGAAATAGAAAGAGCTGCAATCAGTACAGCCGTACTGAGATACCGTAGCTACTGTTATACCGTTGAAAAAGGTAACCGACCTCTACCTCTCATGTCTGGAAGCGTAAGAACTGCTATGAAACGGCATGAAATACCCACAAGGACAAGGCAAAGAGAAAGAGACCGTCCAAAGGCACATTCAAGGAAGAAAGCCAGTTCAGAAAGCCCATCTTCCTTCTTCTAGGAGAATGCTGCGAAAGGGGACGAAGCATGGCACGAGGACCTTAGCAATACCAGTTAGGAAAGTAATCTCTCATCAAAAGTGTTTTTTATTATGTATGTCTTTCGTCTGCGCCTTTGCTTCTGATCCCTTGATTCAGACTCAATCTAAATAGACTTTGGATCTCCTTCCAGCTATCTCCCTAACTTCGCCATCCTCTGACCTTTTTCCTATATCCTATATCAAGATTAGCTCTCTTCCTTTCCTCTTTCCAAGCTTCCTCGGATCCCTTGCCTTAAACGATCGATCAAGGGGCTTACCTTTCTCAAAGCAAAGGGCTTAAACCACTTTCTTTATCAATTTGCCCCTTCACTAATAACATATGCTTCTTGCTCTTTGACTCATATCAAGCGGCTTAAACGCGACTTTTTCTATCAAGCTCGCTTTCCTCTCGCGCACTTGAGAGTACCTGTACCTTGCCTTCCATTAAGAAAGATAAAAAGTCAAACCGAGGAGGATACGGATAAGCCAAGCTTGCTCTCTGCATCCTGCTTAGCGTCCTCTTCGCATTCTTTCTTTCATCTAAAAGCCTTCACTTAGTATCCCTTCTTTCTCTTTCCGACTGGATTGAGAGTCTCTATTCCTGAGTGAGCTCCTTTGTGTAATACGGTCACAAGAATCTCACTATAAGCCACTTACATGAAAAAACCCTGGATCAAGAGCCGGTGTTCAGCGTGCTTTGACTAATGGAGTAATAGGTACCTTATTGCCACTCTTTTGGGGTACTTTTTGATCCGCTGTCCTGCTCCAAGACTGATACCGATTAGCTCGATTATTCCGATTCTCCTTACTTGACTAGCTCACCATCACTGAATAGCGGGCATCATGAGAATCCGTTACCATAAGTAGTGATCGAGATTTCCCATGCGACTTCCTTGCTTTCCCTTGAGACGGAAAATAGAATATATAACAGGTGGAGTTCTATCTTTCTTCATCTTCCTTCTTTAGTCGATCGAGAAACCTAAGGCCCAATAGTGCTGAGTCCCCGAGGGGATGCGAGCCGGTAACCTGTAGGCCTAAGATCCTAAAGAAGAGTGTTGAAGTTAGTGAGAATTCACACTTGGCTGAATGTGAAATTTTCTTAGTGTTCAGTTCAATTAAATGAACCTTCAGTTACGTACTGACTTTTCTTTATTCATCCGAGTTCGATAGTTGATCAAGAAAGCTACAGCCCAATCGTGCTGAGTGTTATACATTCGAGTCTTAAGCGTCAAAACAAAAACAAGAGTCACGCCCCGCCCTAAGAAAGAGGCTTAAGTCATCGCTTCAAATCCTACTTTTTTTCGGTATGCCGCTCCGCGAGCAGAGCGAATTCACAGAAATCCAACCTAATCTCATGAATCTCCTTAACAGTATTCGCCTTAATGGCCACTGACTCTCCTCT